CCTGAAAGTTGGATAGGCTGGCCTTTACGTAAGGATTATATTGCCCCAAATTTTTATGAAATACAAGATGCTCATTGAATAATCAGAAACAAATATTAACTTCTACAACCCCAGAGATTAAAAGAATATTTGTACGTTCGCTTATAGATCAAAGAGACTAATTAATGTTTCATTCACATAGTTTTTTTATCATATTTATTTTATTTAGGTGAGCTAAATAAATATAAATTAAATACTAAAAAAAAATTCAAAGGTTCATTGATATTTTATTTTCAAATTTTGAAGATACCTTTTCGGATGAGCCGAGCCAATAGGATGAAATCAAAAGAGTTTCGCATCATGAACTATGTACCGCGCACATCACTTCGGTAGTGACATTTTTTGAACTGACGGAGACACAAACAAAAACAAATAAAAAAAAAATAAGAGGAAACGGAATGGAATTCTTTTCTCTACTTTTAAAAATAAAAGTACACAAGACCCATCCTTTCTTTTGTTTGTTTTATATACATAAAACAGAATTAGGAAGGGGTATATCTCCGACACTTAGATGGATAAGGTTGTATCCTCACTAAAATAATGAAATAATACTGAATATGTACTGAATATGTATATGAAATAATACTGAATATGTATGTCGACCGATATCAATTAATTTGTAGAATATATACTCATACAAATTATTCATGTGCCAGGAACCAGATTTGAACTGGTGACACGAGGATTTTCAGTCCTCTGCTCTACCAGCTGAGCTATCCCGACCATTCATGACGCATCATCCTCACTTTATTTTAGTTTATTTTAATAGAGGACTTGGGTCTATGTCAATTAAACAAACTAAAAATTATTACAAAGTAATATATGGGCTCCATTAGAATTTCTTGTATTTTCAAAAAGAAAACTTTGAAAGTTTCAATACAGTACAAACAATCATATGGATTCTTAATTATTTAAGTTTAATACATTGTTCAAAGATGTTTATTTGCATTTGAACATATATCATTATCATATATATCACACGCAAGACTTGTGGTGGGATAAGAAAAAAAACGTGTTTGTGAAAGTGTGAAAGAGTAGGGTGAGAGTGACTTAGAAGCATAGCAAATTTGGAGTTGCTAACAAAATGAATAAAGAATTAGGGAGACAAGCAGGTCTTTTTGGGGATAGAGGGACTTGAACCCTCACGATTTCTAAAGTCGACGGATTTTCCTCTTACTATAAATTTCATTGTTGTCGATATTGACATGTAAAACGGGACTCTATCTTTATTCTTATCCGATTAATCAATTCTTAAAAAGATCTATCAGACTATGATGGAGTGGATGATTTGATCTATGAATATGTGATTCTTTTTTCAATTTTGATTTGGAATTGATTCAAAAAAATTCTTTTCTTTTTCATATAAACATAGATATAAAAAAATTATAGAACCGCTTGAAGTCGTCATTAATCATTTTTAATCATTTGGCGATAGTAGTTCAGGAAGTATACATATGTATATAGGTTTCCCTTTCATCCTTTCCGAAGTTTTGATGTAAGGATTCCTTTACGAACATAATGTAGCCAACTCCATTTGTTTGTTAGAACAGCTTCCATTGAGTCTCTGCACCTATCCTTTATTTATTCTCGCGTTCTGAAACCCTTGTTTCTTTTCATAAAACGGGATTTGGCTCAGGATTGCCCCTTTTTAATTCCAGGGTTTCTCTGAATTTGAAAGTTATCACTTGGTAGGTTTCCATACCAAGGCTCAATCCAATTAAGTCCGTAGCGTCTACCAATTTCGCCATATCCCCCTTTTTTTGTGATGTGATTAGATCACATCATGATGCCATTTACCCTTTTTCGTGCATTTCCATTTATATTATGCTCGAACCGTTGAATTCATTAGATATTGATTCCTGTATTGATTTGTATCTATCTTCTTTCATCTCTATTAGAGGCCTTACTTCGTCCAATAAGAAATTCAATATATATATACCACATAACATATATCTATCCCACATAACATATATCTATTATATATATAATATAGATTATACTTATACATGTCTCTATTTCTAGCATTTTCTGTGCGCAATTTTGAATACTTGAACGATCGATTCTTTTTTTTCGTCTTAGGTTTCGCCTTTCCGAATGAAACCCGAGTCATTTTTCATTATGATCTGGATTGGTCTTTTCTTAGGACAGACCATAATAAATAATAAAAAAACGACAAAGGTCAATTTAGTAATATTAATTTCAAATTTCATTAATAGCCATAACTAATCGAATAGATATAATTAAAAATTGACTTATGCCGTATAATTTCGAATTTTTTTTTAATGAAATAGGAAATTTTTTTGAATTATATCAAATTTTTTATTTTCTATTCTTATTCGTTTCTATAGTTGAATGTTTCTAGATTTCTATCATATTTATTATGAAATAGCTAAGAATAAACAGTTAAGAGTAGTTTGTAGTTTACTAAATTAGTATATGTGTACAATTTATGTTATGTGAGCCCGCTTAGCTCAGAGGTTAGAGCATCGCATTTGTAATGCGATGGTCATCGGTTCGATTCCGATAGCTGGCTTTTATCCATTTGTTTTATTTTGTAGATCATTAATAATATGAAATCAAAGTGAAAAGTCCCTTTGCCCTTTACAAAAGGTCAACGAGTCCTTTCTATTACTATTATTTTATAGAAACTTCCAATTCGGAATAAAAATTGGATTGGAGGGATTTGGTCTCTGTAGAACAAATCAATCAAGAAAAGAGCCCTTCCTTATTTTTCTATTATTTCAAATTCTTTTTTATTTCTATAATACAATTATATATACACTATTTATATAACTATTTATATATTTATATATAATAATACAATAAGGTCCGGATATTGATACAATTCCTCTAATTATTCTTTGTAATACTAATACTTCAGTAAATTTGGCTTTATTTATCATATTTTAGTTTAGTTTGAATTTTGGTTTATGAAATTTCATAAAAAAAAAAGGAGTCTTTATGTCGCGTTACAGAGGACCTCGTTTCAAAAAAATACGACGTCTGGGGGCTTTGCCGGGGCTAACTAGTAAAAAGCCTAGAGCCGGAAGCGATCTTCGAACTCAATCGCGCCCCGGCAAAAAATCGCAATATCGTATTCGTTTAGAAGAAAAACAAAAATTGCGCTTTCATTATGGTCTTACGGAACAACAATTGCTTAAATACGTTCGTATCGCCGGAAAAGCTAAAGGGTCAACAGGTCAAGTTTTACTACAATTACTTGAAATGCGTTTGGATAACATCCTTTTTCGATTGGGTATGGCTTCGACTATTCCTCAAGCCCGCCAATTAGTTAACCATAGGCATATTTTAGTTAATGGTCGTATAGTAGATATACCAAGTTATCGATGCAAACCCAGAGATATTATTACGGTGAGAGATGAACAAAAATCGAAAGCTCTGATTCAAAATTATCTCGATTCATCCCCCCCCGAGGAATTACCAAAACATTTGACTCTTCAGCCATTCCAATATAAAGGATTAGTCAATCAAATAATAGATAGTAAATGGGTCGGTTTGAAAATAAATGAATTGCTAGTTGTAGAATATTACTCTCGTCAGACTTAAACCTAACTAAAATAACAAGGGTTAGGCCAATTTTGCACCCCTTTTTCGCTTAAGTAAATCGACTAAGGTAAGTAAGTTAAGGGGTTTGGTCTGGGGATTTTTCTCTCATTCATGGATCTCTAAATCGCTAGAGGATTTTCATTCCTTGTTCATTTTATCCAGTAATTTCCTACCACAGAAATTAGGAATAAAGAATCCATATCATATCAAAGAAAAGATACGGGCTAGTTGTTGTAGTAGCCATTCTTATTTGATGCATTGTGACCACTAACATTGATGAATTAGGTAAAGGATAAGGAAAGAGAGGGATTCGAACCCTCGGTAAACAAAAGTCTACATAGCAGTTCCAATGCTACGCCTTCAACCACTCGGCCATCTCTCCTACATATACATAATGATTATGGCCCAAAAACCGAACGAATAGTGAGTCATTCATATTCATTTTGTATAGGTATGGATATTCCATTTTCATAAAAATTCTAAAATCCCTTTCCAGTTTTAGATTTTTCAACAAGAATTCCTTACTTGAACCTCTTAACCGCTAGATTTATTCAAAATTCATGAAACGCCCCCGTATTTTTATATTTGATTGTATAGCGTATATCCACTATACACACAACACAAAAAAGACGGTATTTCATTTTAATAATAGAATTATTGTATTGTTCTACTCTTTTTCTTTTCCTCTTTGGAATCAAAACTTCTTGACTTATCCTAATCTTTAGGAGCAATTCGTTGATTCTTCAACTTCAATGAAATTGTAAGAGTTCTTTCATTTTTGAAATTTTTATATTACTACATTTGGATTTGGATGAAATCTAATAGGATTCAAATAATTTTTTATTGGTTCCTGTCAAAAATAAAGAATTTGAGTAACAAAACAAGAGCGTTTTAATGAATCCGTTTTTACGTTATTTCGTACTGTACAATTCCTTTGTTTGTGGGATCTTTTTTTCACAAAAGGAAATAAAAAAAAATTATAGAATGGATTAATACACCTATGTCTAGATCTGGGATAAATGGGAATTTTATTGATAAAACCTTTTCAATTGTAGCCAATATCTTATTACGAATAATTCCGACAACTTCAGGAGAAAAAGAGGCATTCACCTATTACAGAGATGGTGCGATTTGATTATTATTTTAATATTATTTTTACCGCCCTCAATCTTAAGAGAAAGACAACATTACATTATTATTTATTAATTATTCGGGATAGGAATAAAAAATTATTGAAAAAATCTACGCTTGTAGAAGGTGAAGTTTGTAAATAAAGCAATCCCTTCTGTCGTGTATCCCCGATTAATGCAGCCTCAGATGCTTCAATTGCCGATTCTAGAGTATTGAGCGAAAGGTTACGCCTATAGGTTAAGTTAACCTTACTCTACTAGTACCAATAGGAGGCATAGGGGAAGAAGCACTACTTCTAGGAATCAACACACGAAAACTTTGTTAGAAAGGATTCCCTTTACTTATCAGGATCGGGACTAACAAGAATGGTTGGGACAACAAGCATCCATCTCGTTCATATTTTGGATACCCGTATAACCATCGAAGACTGTTGAAGTGACTAATTCCTACAAATTTAAGGGCGTTGAAGACAAAGAAATTGTTGGGGTCGCCCTTGGTATCTAATATAATACCAACATGCTTGGTGTTAAGGAAAGGACTTTTACAAAAAGGTTGGCTAGAGATTTCTTGTAAAAACACTAGCCCCGCTCAGTTTATAATGAGAATCTTTCAATCTTTTTTTCTTTGTTTTTCATTATGCACATAAAGGAGGAGCCGTATGAGGTGAAAATCTCATGTACGGTTCTGGAACGGCGATTCTTTGAATCGAAGACGACCGTAACGGATGTCGGCTCAATCCGAAGGAAATTATGCGGAAGCTTTACAGAATTATTATGAAGCTATGCGGCTGGAAATTGATCCTTATGATCGAAGTTATATACTCTATAACATAGGCCTTATCCATACAAGGAACGGAGAACATACAAAAGCTTTGGAATATTATTTTCGGGCACTAGAGCGAAACCCGTTCTTACCCCAAGCTTTTAATAATATGGCCGTGATCTGTCATTACGTGCGACTATCTCCACTATAGAAATAAAAAAGGGGGAAAGAAAGAATAAATCCGTTAATACATATTATAAAAAAAAAAGGTAGGCTTTCTACATATGGATCGTTCAAAACAACGATTTTTATCAGCTGTAGCAAAGAAATAAACTTCATAAAAGTCGAAATATTAATATGAATAAATAGGTATGCCTAAATACTTTATTCTATGGATAAAAGATCTAATTGATATAGGAAGCACCGTAAAGATCAATTCGCGAGGTTTTGGTCCGATACATACAATAACAACTGCTTACTTATGTCATGATATGAGATAAAAGTTAGGAATCAACTTATGTAATAAAGTGGATCCCCTAAGGTATTGAGCAGCGGTGTAGCATCAGATCCCAAAGATAGTAAGTCTTTTCCTTCTTAATGAAGAAAGGTCTTTTTCAAAGATTCTATATAAATTTATATATGAAACCGAGATAGTTACCTTTCAGAAAATTCTAATGATAGTGAAAATGCTTATGCTTTATTCTTCTGAAGGTGGGAGAAAAGATAAAACTTATTATTTTATTATTAACTTATTATTATAAATTATAATATAAAATGAAATTAATAAATTTTTTAGTTTGAGACTCATAGAATTAACCTCTTTCTTTTGTTTAACTCGAAAAAAAAGGGATTGCGATCTATCTATGATAAATATCATTCAATTCGATAGATTCCATCAAAAGAATTTGACCGCTGAGCCGTATGAGGTCGGAAACTCTCAAGTACGGTTCTAAGGGAAGGAATTTACCTTCCTATTCCGACCGTGGAGAACAGGCCGTTCAGCAAGGGGATTCGGAAATTGCGGAGGCTTGGTTCGATCAAGCTGCCGAGTATTGGAAACAAGCTATAGCGCTTACTCCTGGTAATTATATTGAAGCACAGAATTGGTTGAAGATTACAAGGCGTTTTGAATAAGAACACTATTATATTTATTTAGTTTCCATGTATTTTTTATAATTAATTATTTGTTGTCCCTATCGATCAAATAACAAAAAAGGATCCTTTTTCTGGGAAGAAACAATCAAAGAATTTTGAATTTTATTATATCCCTTCTAAGATCGTTCTATTTCGTCTAGTATTTCGTAGGAATAAACGATCTACCGATCGATATACAGATGATATACAGATGATATACAGATCAAGTAGAAAATCTTTTTCTTTTCCGCTTTTAAAACTAATAAAAAACCTTCGAATACCTAAATATCAATACTGAGCTGTCTGTTAGTTTAGTAATTACTTCTCACCTATCACCTAATTTTGAATTTTTGAATAGAGTACGGAATAGAGTCATATTAATATGTTATATGCAAGACATAAAGTATAAAGTAGTTACATTTAGTAACTTAGAATTGAGATATGAATACACTAGATGGCTCAAAAAAATTGTTTTTGAGTCAATTCAACGCTAAGAAAAAGGGTTTATAAGATTAAAAAGGTCCGTTAAGCGCCTCACGGCTATGTCATAATAGATCCGAACACTTGCCCCGGATCGACTTCCAGATCATAATTGCTCTAGTGAATAACTAAAGAAAATAGATAGGTGGGAGATGTGAAGAGAAAAAAATTAAGTCTAAACATCTCTCATAAGTTCGCTAATTACTTAACTATTTATTTTATTGGCGGGTCTCTTTGTATGTGTTGTCCGGAAAGAGGAGGACTCAATGATTATTCGTTCGCCGGAACCAGAAGTTAAAATTTTGGTAGATAGGGATCCCGTAAAAACTTCTTTCGAGGAATGGGCCAGACCGGGCCATTTCTCAAGAACAATAGCTAAGGGGCCGG